TAAGTAAGCAGTTTTTTTTAGTTGTATCGACCCAGTCGCTCACTAATGGATCTTTACGGTGCTTTCTTTATCAATTTGGGAACTTTATCCATAGAGTAGTAGTATAGGCCATACTTTCTTCCTATTTTGATTCTCGTGAAGTGTCCTTCCTTCCTACAGCTGATAGGGCAAAATCGTTGTTTTGACGATCCCTATGTAGAAAGCCCTTTTTCTAGTATTTACTAGAAAATTTGATCCTTTCTTTTTTTTTTTTCTTCTTTCTATAGTGGAGATAGTCGCACGTAATGACAGATCACGGCCATATTATTAAAAGCTTGCGGTAAGAAGGGGTTTCGTTCTAGTGCCCGGAAATAATATTCCAAAGCCTTTGTATGCTCTCCATTGCTTGTGTGTATAAGGCCTATATTATAGAGTATATAACTTCGATCATAGGGATCAATTTCTAGTCGCGTAGCTTCATAATAATTCTGCAAAGCTTCCGCATAATTTCCTTCGGATTGAGCCAACATCCGTTACGGTCGTTCATTCTATTCAAAAAATCTCCGTTCCAAAACCGTACATGAGGTTTTCATCTCATACGGCTCCTCCCTTCTGTACATAGTACTAAGCGAAATAATCTATAGAATAAAAATAGAATTAGTCCCATCTTATTATGAACCGAAAGGGGCTGGTATTTTTCCAAGAAATCTCTAGCCAACCTTCCCGCAAGAGGTTTTTCTTAACACCAATGAATTCTATTAATGCTAGAGGAAAACGATAGCTCCAAGAATTTCTTTGTTCTCAACGCCTCCTATTTAGAGGAATTAGCCACTTCAACGATCTTTGATGGTTATAGGGGTATCCAAAGTACAAACCTGATGGTTGTTTGTTATCCCAACCATTCTTCCCAGCCCTGATACCGATCAGGAAAGGGCTAATTTCTAACAAAGTTTTTCTCTTGTTGATTCCTATTTCTAGGTGTAGTGCTTTTCTCCCCTATGCTGCCTATTGGTATGGTACTAGTAGAGTAGGATTGGCCTGTAATACAGAACCTATCCTGTAGGTGTAACCTTTCGCTCAATACTCAAATCTACAATTGAAGCATCTGAGGCCGCATCAATCGAGGATACACGACAGAAGGAATTGTTAGTTCACCTCACCTTCCCCAAGCGTGGGTTTCCTTTACTAATTTTGTTCTCTCTATGCGAACCCCCTCTCTTTCTCGTAAGACTGAGGTGTAGGTAGGGCTAAAAAAAAAAAAAAAAAAAAAAGAGTCAAATCGCACCATCTCTATAATAAGTAAATGCCCTTTTTTCCCCTGAGGTTGTCGGAATTATTCGCAATAAAATATTGGCTACAATTGAAGAGGTCTTATCAATGAAATTTCCATTTATACGGGATCTCGGCATAATTCCCAACCCATTCTATATAGAATTGTTTTCATTTCTTCACAAAATAACATAAAAACAAACACATTCGATTCTTATAAATCGATCGATCCATATGCTCTAAATGGATAAGAGAGGTATGGATTTTCCGCTCAGCTCAAATTGTCTCCTTTTCCTTCTGTTTGGACAAGAAGAGATATGAAATATTTGACTAAGATTGGATTTCATTCCACTTTTCTATTTCTCAACAATAACTTCTCTCATCAGCTATTTCGCGTTTTCAAAGTCATTAATTGTCTCATACCCTTTTTTAGATTTCGATTGTATGGCGTAGCGTACCTTATGCAAACAGAATTCTAGGGTTCCTCTATTTTATTATGGAATAAGAAGAATTCTTCCATTCTCTTTTTCTTTGGTTTGGGGAAAACCCAAACTAAAACTTTTCGAGGGAGCGGAATTCCTAGTAAAAAAATCCTGGATCCTTCCACTTAGATGAAAAGGCATTTTTCCAATAGAACCATGGAACCCCCGAGCCGTTGTGGTTGTACCTGTACTGCAGGAATAGGAAAACTCGCTATTCACTTAGTTTATTTTCCATAATAAGATTATGTAGGAGAGATGGCCGAGCGGTTCAAGGCGTAGCATTGGAACTGCTATGTAGACTTTTGTTTACCGAGGGTTCGAATCCCTCTCTTTCCGTTTCTCTTAATTGATCAACGTTAACGATCACAATGTATCAAATCAAATAACAATTTATTCCAGCAATAATACCTTTATTTAATAGAAATTTTTTATAGTAAATTACTGTGGTATGTAAAATACACATAGAGGAAAGAACAAAAAAGAAAAAAGGATCCTAGGGTTAATCCATTTATGCTAGTTGAATGGGAAAATACGAATTAAGGGCCTTAGGTCGATTTAGTTCGGGGAAAGGGGAAGGGGAAGAAAATTCTATGAACTTTTCCTTTTTTCGTTAAGTTCAAGTCTGACGAGAGTAATATTCTACAACTAACAACTCATTTATTTTGAGACCGACCCACTTCCTATCTAGGATTTTTTTAACTAGTCCTTTATATTGCAATGTGTCAATCGTCAAATGCTTTGGCAATTTCCCCGGGTCGGATGAAGCAATAGAATTTTGAATCAGACGTTTTGATCTTTGGTTATCCTTCGTAGTAATAATATCTCGGGGTTTGCAACGAAAACTTGGTATATCGACTATACGACCATTAACTAAAATATGTCTATGGTTAACTAATTGCCGGGCCCCAGGAATGGTTGAAGCCATACCCAATCGAAAAAGGATATTATCCAAACGCATTTCAAGTAATTGTAGTAAAACCTGACCTGTTGACCTTTTTGCTTTTCCAGCGATATGTACATATCTAAGTAATTGTCGTTCTGTCAGACCATAATGAAAACGCAATTTCTGTTTTTCTTGAAGACGAATACGATATTGCTCTTTTTTCCCAGAATGGAATTTCTTTTTCAGATTACTTCCGGATTTAGGTGTTTTTCTAGTGAGTCCTGGTAAAGCTCCCAGACGGCGTATTTTTTTTAAACGAGGTCCTCGATAACGGGACATGAAGACTCCTTGTTTATTTTATTGAAATTTCATTTTACACAATTAATTTCATTGTATTTACATTACAGAATACATCAAAATTAAAACTGAATTAAACTAAAGGATAAACAGAGTAAAATCTACTAAAGTACCACAAAAAATGGAATTTCATCAACATCTGGATTTTTTGTATATATATTATTTATTTTATTGTTTTGTATCTAGCAAAATTGTAAGGTAGAACCACATAATAGATCCTGGATTCTCCATTTAATTCGGAGAAAAAGAGAAAAAGAGAGATTCTTGTTCATGGAACATCGATATAGAAAAAAGCCGACTATCGGATTTGAACCGATGACCCTCGCATTACAAATGCGATGCTCTAACCTCTGAGCTAAGTGGGCTTACATAACAGAAATAGTGTAACAAATAGAAATATGTATAGTATAGGAAATCCGTAAAATGTCAGATCTTAATTATTAATCTTAGCTATTAACTAGTTCGAAATTGGAAGTTCTACTTAGAAAAAAATACTAGAACTTCATAAAGATAAAGTTAACTTGATATGCTTAACTGGAGGATATCCTTAAATAGGATTATAGAAATTTTTGAACTTTCTTTTTATTTCTCTAATTCGCAAATTGATTTTTCTAATAGAATAGAATCTATTCCAATTTCTATATTGAATTTGATTTCAGATATTTTCAATTTGATATGGCTCGGATGAGTAATCTAATACATAGAAAAGAATAATATATATGATGAAAGATATAATAAAGAGAAAATGCGAATTTCTTGGCATTTTCATTCGATCATTATAGACATTTTTTGAGATATTTTGTTTTTTTTGTTATTTCTTAATAATTTAATGATTAATATTTCACTAAGGAGAACATAGAATCATAGCAAATGAAATTGCTAATTCTGATTAGAAAAAAAAAAAGAATGAATATCAAGCGTTATAGTATGATTTTGAATACTCTAAAAAAGAAAGGCGGGGGGGGGGTGGGGGAGAGAAAAACTTTGGGATATATTGATTCGGATTGAATTGCAAATACATCAACGATAGAATCAATTCAATTCTGAATTGCAATAAGCAGGGTCTGTCAAATAGAGACGAACTGCTAGACTACGTCGAGTAATTAATTCAACGATTCCAAAAAAAACTAAGAGATGGATGAAATTACACAAGGAATCCAGGTCTCAATCAAAGAAAAGGAAAATGGGGATATGGCGAAATCGGTAGACGCTACGGACTTGATTGTATTGAGCCTTGGTATGGAAACCTGCTAAGTGGTAACTTCCAAATTCAGAGAAACCCTGGAATTAAAAAAGGGCAATCCTGAGCCAAATCCGTGTTTTGAGAAAACAAGTGGTTCTCGAACTAGAATCCAAAGGAAAAGGATAGGTGCAGAGACTCAATGGAAGCTGTTCTAACGAATCGAGTTGATTACGTTGTGTTGGTAGTGGAACTCTCTCTAAATTTAGAGAAAGTAAGGGCTTTATACATCTAATACACACGTATAGATACTGACATAGCAAACGATTAATCACGGAACCCATATCATAATATAGGTTCTTTATTCTTTTTTAGAATGAAATTAGGAATGATTATGAAATAGAAAATTCTGAATTTTTTTAGAATTATTGTGAACCCATTCCAATCGAATATTGAGTAATCAAATCCTTCAATTCATAGTTTTCGAGATCTTTTAAAAAGTGGATTAATCGGACGAGGATAAAGAGAGAGTCCCATTCTACATGTCAATACTGACAACAATGAAATTTCTAGTAAAAGGAAAATCCGTCGACTTTATAAGTTGTGAGGGTTCAAGTCCCTCTATCCCCAAACCCTCTTTTATTCACTAACTATAGTATTTATCCTCTTTTTTTCTTTTTATCAATGGGTTTAAGATTCATTAGCTTTCTCATTCTACTCTTTCACAAAGGAGTGCGAAGAGAACTCAATGGATCTTATGCTGCTATTCATTGAATAGATTTCTTTTTTATTATAGTATCGGCAAGGAATCTCGATTATTAACTCTATTTTTAAGTATTATTAAGTAAGC